GGAATAATTTCATCAATGAATATTCGATTTTTTCTTCAACTTGATTGATTCACAACAATCAAAATTCCATTTTTTTTTTATAGAGCAGATCGTCATTTTTAAGATAGTTTTGCATTGCGTAGACTTATGTATATAGGTTTTTATCCTTCATACCTTCTGGAGTTTCGGCTTACATAGAAAGATTCCTTTCCCAACACAAGGGAGTGAACTCCATTTGTTAGAACAGCTTCCATTGAGTCTCTGCACCTATCCCCCTTTTTGCTTTGCTTTTTAAACCCTTGTTTGTTTTCGTTTCGTAAAACAGGATTTGGCTCAGGATTGCCCATTGTTAATTCCAGGGTTTCTCTGAATTTGAAAGTTATCACTTGGTAGGTTTCCATACCAAGGCTCAATCCAATTAAGTCCGTAGCGTCTACCAATTTCGCCATATCCCCCTTTTTCACTTTGAGATTAGGATCTCATTTTGATATTCTTCTCCCCTTTCTTATGCGAAATCTTGAATTTCTTACATATAAATTCCGATTCTTATAAAAGAGTCTTTCTTCCAATTTTATTTCTTGCCGATCTTCTTTTATCTCTATTGGTCTTTTGGAGCCCCCTATTTATTCGGTCTAATCAGAAATAATTCTATCATTTCTGTATTCGCAATTCAATATGGATATATACTATCTAACATATGGATCTTCCTCTTATTCTCATTTTTTTTTCAATTTGATGAAATACTCGAACGGTCGATTTGATTCTTTTTTTAGTCTTAACTAACTTTCATGGAAACAAAATGCAGGAATCTCTCATTATCGTTAGATTCGAATCGGGATTCTATTTAGACAGGTGGCATCTTTGTATTCTATATTTAGTTAACATTTTGATTCCTATCCTTCCTTCTCTTATCTTAGGATAAACTCTATTTCATCTAATATAACTAAAAAAATTTCGTTTTCTTTTTTTTATGAATTAATATGAATTTAGAATTAGAAGAGAATTCCATTAATTTAGTCTAAAACTAAAAAAGTCCACTTTATTATTATTTAGACTTAGATTAGACGATTAGAAGTCTATAATGTGAATGTGAAAATGTGAAAAAGATTCTAATTCTAATTAGTAGATTAGATTTGGAATTAAAACAATGGATTTCCTATCAAATTAAGATGTTTATTATTGCTAAACATATTATTATGAATAAAATAGAAATTCAAAATGAAATAAATCGCTATGTTCTATTAACAGATTAATAGCTATGTTCTATTAACAGATTAATAGTTATGTTCTATTTATTTTAGAATATTCAAAATTGATTTGAAATTCTATTCTATATTTTTTTTATTCTTTTTTATTCTATAATAATTAGAATATTCTCTATATTAATTATGAATAGTTAAACTAAGAATGAGTGGTTAATAAAAAAGATCTAATAGTTTATTTACTGAATTTCTAAGCATATCAAATTTTGGTTAGTTTAGCCCGCTTAGCTCAGAGGTTAGAGCATCGCATTTGTAATGCGATGGTCATCGGTTCGATTCCGATAGCCGGCTTTTCTCTATTTCTTAGATTTTTTACATGATTGATAATGCCTTTTTAAAATGAAAAAACATTGAGATTCTTGCCCCTCTTTTTCAAAAGTTACCACTAGATTTCTATTATGTCATAGAAACTTTCAATTCTTAATAAAAATGAAATAGAGGAATTAAATCTGTGCAGAATAAAAAAAGAAAAAAGGAAAATTCTTTTGATTTTTTTATATATGTATATTTTATATATAATACAAGAAAATTTGGATATTGACAAAATCCATCTGATTCTTATTTGTGTTACAATATTTTTGAACGGATTTCACTTGATTTATCATTATCATTTAGTTCAGCTTTAATTTAGGTTTAGAAAACCTCAATAAAAAAGGAGTTTTTATGTCACGTTACCGAGGGCCTCGTTTTAAAAAAATACGCCGTCTGGGGGCTTTACCGGGACTAACTAGTAAAAGGCCTAAAACTGTAAGCGATCTTAGAAACCAATCACGCTCCGGAAAAAAATCTCAATATCGTATTCGTTTAGAAGAAAAACAAAAATTACGTTTTCATTATGGTCTTACAGAACGCCAATTACTTAAATATGTTCGTATCGCCGGAAAAGCCAAAGGGTCAACAGGTCAGGTTTTACTACAATTACTTGAAATGCGTTTGGATAACATTCTTTTTCGATTGGGTATGGCTTTGACTATTCCTCAAGCCCGCCAATTAGTTAACCATAGACATATTTTAGTTAATGGTCGTATAGTAGACATACCAAGTTATCGCTGCAAACCACGAGATATCATTACTGTAAAGGATGAACAAAAATCTAGAGCTTTGATTCACACTTTTCTTGATTCATCTGCCCATGCGGAATTGCCAAACCATTTGACTCTCCACACATTCCAATATGAAGGATTAGTCAATCAAATAATAGATAGAAAATGCGTCGGTTTAAAAATAAATGAATTGCTTGTCGTAGAATATTATTCTCGTCAGACTTAAACCTGACTCAATTAAAATAACAAAACAAGAGTTTGGACAACTCAACTTTGCCCCCTTTTGACTAAGTTAAGCTAAAAAAAGGGCACAAAGAAAGTAAGGCATGTCATGTGTGACCACTCATGTATCATAGATCGCTAGGGAGATTTTCATCACTTGTTTGCTTTTTCCAGTAGTTTGTGTATTAAAGATATTAAGAATAGAAAATCTTATAGAAAGAAAGGTTTCACTTTTTTATATCCGTTGTTAGTATTTCATTTGATACATTGTGATCGGTAATATAAGATTGGTGAATTAGTTGAAAGTACGGAAAGAGAGGGATTCGAACCCTCGGTAAACAAAAGTCTACATAGCAGTTCCAATGCTACGCCTTCAACCACTCGGCCATCTCTCCGAAAAGTCATTTCTATTTTAGTTTTGATTCCGTCAAAAAAAATTGAATTAGAAGAAAAAAAATTGAAATTAGAAGGAGTTTTTTTATTTTAATGAGTCCACTTTTATGTTAGTTCGTACTGTACAATTCCTTCGTTTGTGGGATCATTTTCTCACGAGAGAAGTAATGAAAAGAGTTCTAGAATGGATTATTAGCTATGCCGCGTATAAATGGAAATTTTATTGATAAAACCTTTTCAATTGTAGCCAATATCTTATTACGAATAATTCCGACAACTTCAGGAGAAAAAGAGGCATTTACCTATTACAGAGATGGTGCGATTTGATTATCCTTATCATTTTTGATTTTATTTACTTTTAACACTCTTAGTCTTAGGAATAAGAAAAAGAGATATAATTCGGCATAGAAAGAAAAAATCTTATTGAAAAAAAATCTATCCTTCTTGAAGGTGAAGTTTAGAATAGAACTAAAACCATCCCTTCTGTCGTGTATCTACGATTAATGCAACCTCAGATGCTTCAATTTTGATTCTAGTATTGAGCAAAAGGTTATCCTTACGGGTTCTGTATTGCAGGTCAATCCTACTATACTAATTCCAATAGGGGGCATAGGGGAAGAAGCACTACGTCGAGAAATCAACAACACGGAAACTTTGTCAAAAAAGATTCCCTTTCCTTCATGGAGATCGGGACTAAAAAAAATGGTTGGGACAACAAATATCCATCTCGTTCGTACTTTTGATACCCGTATAACCATTGAAAACAGTTGAAGTGACTAATTCCTGGAGATTAAGAAGCGTTGAGAACAAAGAAATTGTTGGAGTTTCCATTTTTTTTATCTAGTATGAGGCACTTGGTGGTAAGAAAAGATCTTTTGCGGAAGGGTTGGCTAGAGATTTCTTGTAAAAACACTAGCCCCACTCAGTTCATAATGACATCAAAATTGTTTCATATATTATTTTCATTATGCACAGAAAGGAGGAGCCGTATGAGATGAAAATCTCATGTACGGTTTTGAAACGGAGGATTCTTTAAATTGAATGACGACCGTAACGGATGTCAGCTCAATCCGAAGGAAATTATGCAGAAGCATTACAGAATTATTATGAAGCTATGCGACTAGAAATTGATCCCTATGATCGAAGCTATATACTCTATAACATAGGTCTTATCCACACAAGTAACGGAGAACATACGAAAGCTTTAGAATATTACTTTCGGGCATTAGAACGAAACCCCTTCTTACCACAAGCTTTTAATAATATGGCTGTGATCTGTCATTACGTGCGACTATCTCCACTATAGAAAAAACGAAAAGAAAGAAAACTAGTAAATTAAATACTAGAAAGAAAAAAAAGGCTTTCTACATAAGTATCGTCCAAAAACGATTTTTATCAGCTGTAGCAAAAAAAGAAACTTCATAGAAGTCAAAATATGAAGAATAAATATGCCTAAATACGTTATTCTATGGATAACGAATCTTAATTGATAGAGAAAGCACCGTAAAGATCAATTAACGAGGTTTTGAACCGATACAATAAGAACTGCTTCTTTCTATCATGATATCAGATAACCATTAGGAATCTACTTATGTAATAGAGTCGATCCCCTAAGGTATTGAGCAGCGGTGTAGCATCAGATCCTAAAGACAGGAAGTCTTTTTTTATGAAGAAAAGTCTTTTTCAAAGATTCTGTATCAATTTAGATATGAAACTGAGATAGTTACCTTTCAGAAAATTAGAACAAGAGTTGAAATGCCTATGCTTTATTTGATTTTTCTGAAGGTGGGAGAAAAGATAAAACTAATTATTAGATTAATAAAGATAAAACTCAAAATGAAAGTTTGAAACTCATGTAATTAATCTCTTTTGGTTAACTCAATAAAAAGAAAAAAGGGATAATCTATTCTATAAAAAATCTTATTTAATTTAGATATTAGGTTAAATGAAAATTAAATAGGTTAAAGTTCAAAAATTGATACACCAAAAGAATTGGCTCTCGAGCCGTATGAGATGGGAAACTCTCAAGTACGGTTCTCAGGAAAGGAATTGACACACCTATTCCGACCGGGGAGAACAAGCCATTCGACAGGGGGACTCG